AAGAATAAAAATCCGAAAGCTCTTCTTTGTGGTTATAATGCCAAAAAATCAAGTCGGCTCATTCGTCTATATATTGATCGTTATAGGCCTCTTGAATCTTCTATTTACCTATTTTCTTTGGTGTTATTTATGTGTAATGCGGCTTTACTGCTGTTTTCTTTATTATTGATAGGAATTCTCTTGTTAAGACCCTATGAATTGATTAAAACCTCAGATTCATACTAAAACCACGATGATTCAATAAAACCCTTTCAAACTAAGTCTAAGTCCCAAAATTCCCTGAGTAAGAACCATTGGATCATCACTTATTCAATGAATAGATATAATGACTAAAAATCCAAACCAAAGAAACCTTTGTTTTGTCCTTTGATCAAAATAAGCATAAACGAAAGTTTGAAAGAATAAAAATATTTCTATTTATAACTTCTAACTCTTTGAAAAAATTTTTTGAAGTCCGGACACGAGGTCTGACTATTAAGTATGAATCATAGTTCTAATAGTAATCTATTTCATATATTCCGTGCTCCAGATACTAGAATGAATATCCGACGAAGTAAAACCATCTCTATCAAGATGACAGACCCATTCTCTGTACTATCCATAGGATCATTTATACCAAGTCACACACTCATATTCCGGAAATACAGAAACAAAGAAATTCCACGGTCAAACTACCAAAATAGAATGGGATAAAAATCAGAAACCTAAACGCTTCACTTTGTATTGAAAAAGCCAGTTAATGGTTCTTGTGAATCTAATTCATTGAAATTCCATCCAGCAAAATGGAAGAATTATAAATCTCCAAAATAATAGATAGGAATATCGCGAATAGAGCCATTGCGAGACCCATCAAAGGAGTAGTTCCCCACCCAGGAGCTACTTTACCATATTCTGAATTCAATGGTTTCAATAAACTCCCCGCATTAGTTCGTTTTGGGCGGCCAGATCTAGAACTACCTTCAACGGTTTGTGTAGCCATAATATTTTATATTCAGTAAGATCTGTTGACTTTGTATACCATTCCGTTGTAAATAAATGATCTTATCATAGATCCATTGTGGTCTTAAAACTTTATAATGTCTTAAAACTATATAATCATGGAAACAGCAACCCTAGTTGCCATCTTTTTATCTGGTTTACTTGTAAGTTTTACTGGGTACGCCTTATATACTGCTTTTGGGCAACCCTCTCAACAACTAAGAGATCCATTCGAGGAACACGGGGACTAGTTGAAGTACGGATCCTCCCAATATTGGGAGGATCCGTACTTCAATTGAGATAATGACAAATCATTTCACCTTTTTAGTTGGAACTTTAGGCGGGTCTCGAAAAAAGATAGCGAAAAAAATTATTCCTAGAGTTGAGACTAAAAGGAATGTATAAACCAATGCTTCCATAGATTCGATCGTGGTTTACAATTATAGCTTCCATACCTGTTTATTTGGGATCGTCTCCCGGATAAATAAAGAACAAGAGTCAAAGAAAAGGCAGTGATTCAAATCAAGATTTATCTGGTACCCCATCGAAAAATCACAAAAAGAAAATAAAAATGAAAAGTAACAAGTAACAAAGCATATTGTATCAGACTACTTGTCTTCTTGTAGTTGGATCTCCAAGTTTTTGGAATGCTCCAAATTCCACTTGAGCATCTAAATCTGGATCAATACCAGCAAAAACATCTCGAAACAAGGTTCTAGCACCATGCCAAATGTGTCCGAAGAAGAAGAGCAAAGCAAACGAAGCATGTCCAAAAGTAAACCAACCCCGTGGACTGCTACGAAAAACACCATCGGATTTCAAAGTAGCACGATCTAATTCAAAAATCTCACCCAATTGAGCACGTCTAGCATATTTTTTCACAGTAGCGGGATCGCTATAACTGACTCCGTTGAGTTCGCCGCCATAGAACTCGACAGTTACACCTACTTGTTCGACACTATATTTAGATTCCGCCCTTCTAAAAGGAACATCGGCTCTAACAATTCCGTCTCCGTCTACCAAAACAACCGGAAATGTTTCAAAAAAAGTAGGCATACGACGTACAAAAAGTTCGCGCCCCTCTTTATCTCTAAAGATAGGATGTCCTAACCACCCAACAGCTATTCCATCCCCGTTGTCCATTGAGCCCGCTCTGAATAACCCCCCCTTTGCCGGATTATTGCCGATGTAATCATAAAAAGCTAGTTTTTCGGGAATTTTAGACCAAGCTTCAGATAAACTTTGATTTTCAGCCAACCCAGCACCAATTCTTCGATATATTTCTTGTTGGAAGTATCCTTGATCCCATTGATAACGAGTGGGACCAAATAATTCAATCGGGGTAGTTGCTGAACCATACCACATAGTTCCAGCAACTACAAAAGCGGCAAAAAAGACAGCAGCAATACTACTGGAAAGGACGGTTTCAATATTTCCCATACGTAATCCTTTGTATAGGCGTTGAGGTGGACGTACACTAAGATGGAATAGACCCGCCAATATGCCCAAGGTCCCTGCTGCAATATGATGAGAGGCTATTCCTCCCGGAACAAAAGGATCAAAACCCTCCACACCCCACGCTGGATTTACGGATTGTACCCTTCCAGTTAGTCCATAAGGATCGGACACCCATATTCCAGGACCATACAATCCTGTTACATGAAATGCACCAAAACCAAAGCAAGCCACCCCTGATAGAAATAAATGAATTCCAAAGATCTTAGGCAAATCCAAAGAGGGTTTTCCTGTACGTTCATCAGTAAATATTTCTAGATCCCAATACACCCAATGCCAGATAGCTGCCAAAAAGCACAAGCCCGAAAACACAATATGTGCCCCGGCCACACCTTCGTAACTCCAAATACCCGGATTCGTTACAGTACCCCCTGTGATACTCCAACCGCCCCATGAATTGGTTATTCCTAAACGAGTCATGAAGGGTATAACGAACATACCCTGTCTCCACATTGGATCAAGAACAGGATCAGAAGGATCAAAAACTGCTAATTCGTATAGAGCCATCGAACCGGCCCAACCAGCAACCAGAGCTGTATGCATTATATGGACAGAAATCAAACGACCGGGATCATTCAATACGACGGTATGAACACGATACCAAGGCAAACCCATGGAAATACCCCTTTATCAATGAAAAATAGACACAATGTAACTTTATTGCATTGGAAAAAACTATGCTGTGGACCCTCTTTTTAGTGGATTATCTTGGGGAAAGAATTAATATTTGTTTGATTTGTTTGATTCTTTTCAATTACTTTTAGTAATAATGAAACTATTTTGTTCGTAGGAACAAAAAGAAGCAGATCTATTCTACACCCGATAAGTACCAATACGCAATGGTAGGGGAGTTGATACCATTTTATATGAGTGAATGCATATATATATTTGTTCATCAGTCAAAGGACTTATTTGTAATAATTTTCCTTTATTCATTTTGTCTTCTTTATCTTTTTTTATGAACTTAGTCAATCTATGGATAAAATATGATAAAGGCCAATATTAGTAGGACACTAAATCCATTGTTACGCTTTCACATCAAAGTGAGATATAGTACTTAATTTTTCTTTTATTTAATGCCTATTGGTGTTCCAAGAGTACCTTTTCGAAGTCCTGGAGAGGAAGATGCATTGTGGATTGACGTATAGTGCGACTTGTCAGATATATTGGGTCATATGGTATTTCCCCATTCTCTTCCCCGATCGAGATATCCTCCCCTTCGCCCAAGAAAGATTGATTGAATTATCAAAAATTTGGAGCGTGAAGTTCAATTAGATCCATTTTTTCGGGAGGGTATACAGATTAATATTATCAATTAGAATAATTTATGGTTATCTTGGTTAGGCCAATAAAATGAAGTATCCAGGCTCCGTTTAGAAAAAAACCGGTAATAAATCTATTTATGATTACTATTTCTATCATATTCTATTTCTTTATATTTCTATCATATTCTATTTCTTTATATATTTATAATATCTATTTCTTTATATATTTATAATAGAAGTGATCTCAAACTGTTAATCAATCGAGTAATATGATGAATGCATTGAATATCTGTTGTAAGACATGAAATAAATTGTAAAAAGGAAGTCGTAGCAAAAGGACGTGGTATTGGGGCATTTGTCATATATGTGCAAATCCAAATCGGGCGGATCTTTACTCGGAGTAGAGCATAAACCTAAAAAAATTGAAGAAGCCCATTCAGGAACAAGAAAATTACATCGCGATTGAGATTGTATCTCGATGAAACAATACATCAATGAAAAGTTAGTTAGATAAATTTAGTAATTTTTTTTATAGATAAACAAAACAGGCCAAAACCCATCTTTTTTGAAAAATGAAAGAAAAGCCCCTTTTTATAAGTTAAAAGCCTGGTATGAAAAAAAAAATAAATAAAAGAAAGCGCTAGAATCTACATCTACACATTGATTCTTTTATTTTTTTCGTTATTTTTGTTGAACCGTATGCATCAAAAGGTGCATGTACGGTTTCTAAGGGATACAACTTTATCCCAATCAACCGACTTTATCGAGAAAGATTACTTTTTTTAGGCCAAGGGGTTGATAGCGAGATCTCGAATCAACTTATTGGTCTTATGGTATATCTCAGTATAGAGGATGATACCAAAGATCTATATTTGTTTATAAATTCTCCTGGCGGATGGGTAATACCCGGAGTAGCTATTTATGATACTATGCAATTTGTGCGACCAGATATACAGACAATATGCATGGGATTAGCCGCTTCAATGGGATCTTTTATTCTGGTCGGAGGAGAAATTACCAAACGTCTAGCATTCCCTCACGCTTGGCGCCAATGAGTTTTTTATTTGATTTGAGAGAAAAAAGAAGACTATGCCTTCGCGCTATATGAAATATGAATATTAAGTAATAATAGCATGGCACTTCGAATTCGATATGATAAATTTTTTTAACCCTTAAATTATGTATCGAAAGAGTAGTATGAGATAAAAGGTATTTCCGATTTTATCTAATCTATCGGGAGGCCTATTTCAGCGTCACAAACTTTTTTGTTTTCACGCCGGGAGGCTCTTAACAATATTTAGGTTATGAAAGAATATGAAAATAAAAAAAATCTTGTTTTTTTATTTGAAAAAAAAAAAAGAAACTTTGGGATTGCTAAATAACAGACGAAATAAATATATAAAGCAACGGAGCCATCATAGTATTTTTGAACTACTCCAAAAACAAAAAGAAGGGTGGTTATTGGATCATTTACCAACCCGAGTCTGCCTATATTTAATTTATTTGATATTTAAGTAAGGTAAAAACGAATTCCATTATAGAGCCGTATGCAATGCGTAAAAGATGCCTGTACGGTTGTTCAATTATATATTTTATTATTCTTTATCTCTTCACCTTATCATCATGCGAGATAGAATAAACATTTATTATGTTATATCATCAGGGTAATGATCCATCAACCTGCTAGTTCTTTTTATGAGGCACAGACGGGAGAATTTATCTTGGAAGCGGAAGAACTTTTGAAGCTGCGCGAAACCGTCACAAGGGTTTATGTACAAAGGACAGGCAAACCCTTATGGGTTGTATCCGAAGATATGGAAAGAGATGTTTTTATGTCAGCAACAGAAGCCCAAGCTCATGGAATTGTTGATCTTGTAGCGACTGAATAAAAAAGAAAAAATAACAAAAATTTCAGACGAATTGGTGATTTGAGATTTTATCTTCGTACCGGATTTAATATTCTATTCATTAATCTAGTAATATAGAAATAAAATAATTCATAATCATCCGGTTAAGATCGATCTAAACCAGCCCATTATGTATATGATTCAATATGCCAACTATTAAACAACTTATTAGAAACACAAGACAGCCAATCAGAAATGTCACGAAATCCCCCGCTCTTGGGGGATGTCCTCAGCGACGAGGAACATGTACTAGGGTGTATGTGCGACTCGTTCAGATCATGGGCTAGGACAAAAGAAAGAAAACAATTGATCCAGTATCAACGATCAGTACCAGTGAATAGACTAGAATGGAAGAACTCCATTCAATATCTAAAAATCAAAAAGATCTATCCTTCTATTGTGGTATCAAATGTATGGTTTCCGTTGGTGCAAATCCAATCAACTCCGTTTTAAATTTAAGATGAGAAAGAATTCTCCATTGATAGCAAATGATATCCATTAAGCCGGGGAAATACTATTTTAAAAAGCAGAAAAATTATGCCTTACTCTTGCAAGAACGGACTAACAGGGTCAGCTACTCAGCTAATCTTCATAATTAAATACCGTTACTGTATAAGTAGATCTCATTGTGAAAGACCTCGTACTGGATAATTATGGGTAGAGCCAAAGAGTGTGAACTGTACAAGTTAACAATAACATTGATTAAATGAAAGAAGGGCTCCGGTGTATAGAGAGGACCTCACCGTTTAAGAAGTAACCATAGAAACGATGGAACCCACTATATCCATTTATATTTACTACTTTTATGTGTTTTTGATACCTAATATCAATACAATTTTTTTCTAGGCATTTCACCTAGAAAAAAAAAAAAAATCGTGGTCGGGAAGGTTATAGTAGCAAAAGCCATTGGAATTCAAATTTTATACATTGGAAGAATCCGTTTTGTTATTAATAGACTAGGATACGGGAAGGGAATAACTGAAAGAAAGGAAATCGATTAGTTATTCATCAAAGTTTCATTTATTCAATGACCAGAATTAAACGAGGGTATATAGCTCGAAGACGTAGAACAAAAATTCGTTTATTTGCATCAACCTTTCGAGGGGCTCATTCAAGACTTACTCGTACTATTACTCAACAGAAAATAAGAGCTTTGGTTTCGGCTCATCGGGATAGAGGTAGACAAAAGAGAGATTTTCGTCGGTTGTGGATCACTCGGATAAATGCAGTAATTCGCGAGAATAAAGTATACTTTAGTTATAGTAAATTTATACACAATCTGTACAAGAGACAGTTACTTCTTAATCGTAAAATACTTGCACAAATAGCTATATTAAATAAGAGTTGTCTTTATATGATTTCCAATGAGATCATAAAATAAAGAGATTGGAAGGAATCCGTTGGAATAGTTTAAATGGAGTTCCCTGGAGAATGAACTCTGGGAAGGTAGAGTAGAAATTAGTATGATAAAATATGAAAAAGTCATCAAAATGAAGAAAGACGTTAAATAAAAAATATTTATTCCTCTTCTCCCATTTTTTTTCTTACGACAGGACATTTCGATTTTACGATTTTTCGAACAAAAAAAAAAACGTCAATCCGCATTTGAGTTTGGATTGGAATTTGATTTTGATTCAATTCAATTGAAGAGTCAACCTATTTTTTTTCTGGTTCTAAGACCAGCAGCTCTAGCGGTTGACTCGCTTCTTTCAAATTGTTTCTCATTATTAAGAAAAGGTAACGGAGATAAAATACGAGCTTGTTTTATAGCAATAGTAATTAATCGTTGTTGTTTTAAGGTCAATCTATTCACCCGTCTAGATAATATTTTTCCTTGTTCGCTAATAAATCGACTAATTAAACTCATGTTTCTATAATCAATTCGATCCCCCGATTGGATCGGAGGCAAACGCCTACGAAAAGATCGCTTAGATTTAAGAAAGATTCGCTTGGATTTATCCATGGTTTGTTTATTCCTTATCCTGAAAATCCCAATCCTATTTCTTAATTCTACATCATCTTTGATCCGATCGAAATAGGATTTGGTTTGTTTATATTTATTTGTTTATATTTATTTATATTTTATAATTTATTTATATTTAAATTTATTTATTTATAATTTATTTATATTTATTTAATTAAATATATTTATTTAATTTAATTCAAAAATAAATAAAAAGAAATTATATATATTGAAAATATTGAAATTGAATAAATTATATATTGAAATTGAATAAATTATATATATATATATATATTGTTATATATAATATGTAATTTTGCATCTTCCTTGGAAGACTGACACACGAGCGATCGGTTCGATCTATTTCTTTATCTCCCCATGAATCGTATGTTTGTAACAACAGGGACAGAATTTTCTCAATTCCAATCGACTAGGCGTATTGTGTCGATTCTTTTGAGTAATATATCTGGAAATGCCCATTGATTCCTTATTAACACGATTTCGAACACAACTGGTACATTCCAAAATAACCGTTACTCGGACATCTTTACCCTTAGCCATGAACCTCCTTTGGTTTTTGATTCACTCAATTCTTTAATTTTCCGACCCGAAGCAAGGAAGAAGAAAGGACACAAAAATAGAAGCAGGTAACTCGAAATCAAATTATGAAAGAAATATTTTGTTGCAATCAATATAGTAATAAATAATAAGTAATATAATGATTTCTAACTATATTTATAATTTTTAATTGCCGTACAGTATTTCATTTTCAGTTAAGTATCTTGTATGATATTGTTGCCCCAACCACCGCATTTCCATTCTATTATTAATTAAATTTGAGCCTGAGCCCGAGTTCATAGTTTCACTGAGGGTGAAACCGCTTTTTCTTTGTTTTTTTTTTTTTTTTAGAAAGAATAAGTAAAAAAAGAAAAAACAAAGAAAAAAAGAAGGGAGGGGTAGGGATTAGTTACAGATATTTGATTGTATCTCTAATCTTCTTCCCCCTTCCCATATCAATAGCTAGAATGAAAAAAAGGGGAATATCAACGCATCCGGAAAAAAACGATTGATCTCTATCAATAAACCTGCTAAAGACCCGAACCATAGAGTACTTACTACCGGTGCCACGGAGAGATATGTTTTTAGATCTCGCATTTTAAAAACTCCTCTTTCTGTATTCGTTATTGTAATTTTATTGTAATTTGTAATACATAATGGTAATACATATATGACCGGATGTGTATATGTAGTTAATGACTTACCACTTGTACGCGGAGTTCCTAATTCAAATTGAAATGTACAAAATAGATATTTATTAAAAGAAAAAAATACGTCCATTTCCGCCTTAAATTCCTAAAAAATATTAATTTTTTGTGGTAGATTTCATATTTATTTCATACTTTATATAAGTCTTTTACCATATTATATGTTTGTTATATGATATATGAGACCAAAAGGAAGAAGGAAGAAATGATAAGATAGTTTGTGTATATCAATGTAGGAAATAAAGATGTGGAAAACAAGACAGGGATTCTCTACAATGACACTGTAGACCAATTGAAAGGGATGTAGCGCAGTTTGGTAGCGCGTTTGTTTTGGGTACAAAATGTCACGGGTTCAAATCCTGTCATCCCTACCTATTACTTATCTTCTGAGCAGTAACGAGGGATCAATTGAGATCAATTAATAAAATTGTACATACATAATTTAATAAATATTTCATTTTTATTTTTTATAGTATATATATATGCAAGATAAATTGGGGTTACAAAATATTTATTGTGATAATAAAGCGCTCTTAGTTCAGTTCGGTAGAACGTGGGTCTCCAAAACCCGATGTCGTAGGTTCAAATCCTACAGGGCGTGATTCTGTGTTCTTGTTAATCGCGGGAGGTCAAATTTAGGTTGCTGCTCAATTATTTTAGTGTAATTTTGACCTCCCGCGGATTAAAGGAAGTAGGAGGTCAATAAAAAACGAGATGTTAATTAATCAAAGATCCAACTGATCACCACGTCTGTATTGTAAATAGGCAGTTACGAATAATCCAGCCAAAGTAATAGGAATTAGACCTAAGACGATTCCAAATAGAAGAACTTCAATCATTTCAATTTGTTTGAAAGGGGGAAGGGAGAGGTAATATTTATCCTTAAATATTAATCTGTATTGACTATACATCTCAATGACCAAGAATTGGTAAGGGACTGGAGAATATATGAACTACCATAGAAAGATTTTTTTATAAATTGTTCATTAAATTAATTTCAAATAAGTCGTATCTTGCTCAGACCGATAAATAGAGCTGAGGTTATAGTCAAAGATGCTAGTAGAAAACCGAAATAACTAGTTATAGTAGGCATGAAAAGGCTAAATG